CACTAAAAAGCCCGGTTGTGTCGCATTATAACGAATCTTTTGATGATTCGTAAGAAACTCTTTCTTTATTAAATTAGAAGATAAGAATAAAACACAAAGAAATGAAGAAAAATAAGAAAGTTGATTATCATATGTATCTTTCATGTAGAAAGATGAATAAGTCCATTTATTTAGTTCTACATTCCTTGGACTTATTCTATATACTCACTTAGATATATAGATACTTATATCTCTACTAAGAATTTTCAAATTGAATTAATTCATAATAATTACAATTCTTAATTATAATTAGTAGAAATAGAAAATATGATATTAAAAAAAAAAAATAACAGGTACAAATAGTAAACCGAGGTACCCATTTTATGATAACTTTCCATTTTCCCTCTATTTTTGTGCCTTTAGTAGGCCTAGTATTTCCGGCACTTGCAATGGCTTCTTTATTTCTTCATGTTCAAAAAAACAAGATTGTTTAGATCTGAAGGGACCCAATCCAATCTCATCCGTTTTTTTTTTTGAAAGTTAGACTTGTAGCATAACACAGATATTTATTTTGGGAAATATGGTATAACATGGGATTTCCGCCGAACATAAAGGAAAAAGCTCTTATGCCTGCAGAAAATGATCTATGGGTAAATGAATTCTAGCTAGTTTCAAATAGATCAGGATCGCTGGATCTGGATGGCTAATGGTCGATCTATATGTATATCAATGTGTATATTGGGATCATATGAAGGGTATATTATTATTTTAGATCTAATCAATTTGATGAATTACTCCTAAAGGTTCACATCAAACTAGTGCTAGTTCACATCAAACTAGTGCTAGTTGATGAGAGTTCCTTCGAAACAAAAAAAAGTAAAGTCAAAATCATTTGGGGTATTCTCTCAATTCCAATAAAATGCAATCGGATCAAGTATGAGTTGGCGATCAGAACATATATGGATAGAACTTATAACGGGGTCTCGAAAACTAAGTAATTTTTGCTGGGCCCTTATCGTTTTGTTAGGTTCATTAGGATTCTTATTGGTTGGAACTTCCAGTTATCTTGGTAGAAATTTGATATCTTTTGTTCCGTCTCAGCAAATCCTTTTTTTTCCACAAGGGATCGTGATGTCTTTCTACGGGATCGCGGGTCTCTTTATTAGTTCCTATTTGTGGTGCACAATTTCATGGAATGTAGGTAGTGGTTATGATCGATTCGATAGAAAGGAAGGAATAGTGTGTATTTTTCGTTGGGGATTTCCTGGAAAAAATCGTCGCATATTCCTCCGATTCCGCATAAAAGATATTCAATCCGTTAGAATCGAAGTTAAAGAGGGTATTTATGCTCGTCGTGTCCTTTATATGGACATCAGAGGCCGGGGAGCTATTCCCTTGACCCGTACTGATGAGAATTTGACTCCACGAGAAATTGAACAAAAAGCCGCGGAATTGGCCTATTTCTTGCGCGTACCGATTGAAGTCTTTTGATAAAAGGAACCGGGCTGAAGAACGAATGCTTTCTCAACAGGGGGGGAAAAAATGCAAGAATCCTCTTTTTTCTATAACATAACTTAACTGAAGTTTCGTCAGAACGTTTAGTCAAGCCAAAGCCGACGTATATGGAACAACCATAAAAGAAAACTCTTTTCGTTTGTGTTCCTTACTAAGGAATAATGGGTTTTCTTAATAATGATAACTGGCGCATTTCTGTCTTGTTTTGCCGCTCATTTTTTTGATCATCGCAATATCTTTATCTCAATTATTCTATTCTTGGCTATGGGGAATCGTTGGCATTTTTTCGAAATATTGGATATTTTGATAGAAAAGGAGTTCTTTCGTCTCAAAATCTCAATAATATTCATTCCTTAAAGTATTTCTTTCGGTCATTCATCGAAAGGAGACACTTGTTTGGAATTTGGTGAATTGAGATATCTGGAAACAATATTTTGGATTATTTCTTCATTCGAATTTGACGTGGAGTCTTAGTCCATTTCTGTATTCTTTCTATTCTAGATTCAAACAAAATCACAAATAAAATAGATTCATAGGTTTGATACCTTGTCTAGAACTCATGTTTGAAAGAAATATTTGATCGCATAGCATAGAGTCGACAAATGAAGTGGGGTAATTAAAAATTCACAGGTGAAAAATGGCAAAAAAGAAAGCATTCACTCCTCTTTTGTATCTTGCATCTATAGTATTTTTGCCCTGGTGGATTTCTCTCTCATTTTCTAAAAGCATGGAATCTTGGGTTACTAATTGGTCGAATACTGGTCAATCCGAAATTTTTTTGAATGATATTCAAGAAAAAAGTATTCTAGAAAAGTTCATAGAATTGGAGGAAACCCTCTTCTTGGACGAAATGATCAAGGAATACTCGGAGACACATTTGCAAAAGCTTCCTATAGGAATCCACAAAGATACGATCCAATTAATCAAGATACACAATGAGGATCGCATCCATACGATTTTGCATTTTTCGACAAATATAATCTGTTTTGGTATTCTAAGCGGTTATTCTATTTTAGGTAATCAAGAACTTCTTATTCTTAACTCTTGGGCTCAGGAATTCCTATATAACTTAAGTGATACAGTAAAAGCTTTTTTGATTCTTTTAGTAACCGATTTATGTATCGGATTTCATTCACCCCATGGTTGGGAACTAATGATTGGTTCTGTCTACAAAGATTTTGGATTTGTTCATAATGACCAAATTATATCTGGTCTTGTTTCCACTTTTCCAGTTATTCTCGATACTATTTTAAAATATTGGATTTTCCGTTATTTAAATCGTGTATCTCCGTCACTTGTAGTTATTTATCATTCAATGAATGATTGATAAATGATCCAATTTAATCCAATTCGAATGTTTCTTAGTAGTTCTACATAAGCATTAAAAACTTTCTAGCCGGGGGATTTTTATCCTATAGTATTCCAGTAAAATGATTCCAGTAAATAGCAGAATCGTGGATAGGGAACTATACTAGGGACCTACCCAATTTATTGTAGAAATTTTCGGATCAATGATTAGACCATGCAAACTAGAAATACTTTTTCTTGGATAAAGGAACAGATTACTCGATCTATTTCCGTATCGCTCATGATATATATCATAACTCGGACATCCATTTCAATAGCATATCCCATTTTTGCGCAGCAGGGTTATGAAAATCCACGAGAAGCAACTGGGCGTATTGTATGTGCCAATTGCCATTTAGCTAATAAGCCCGTGGATATTGAGGTTCCACAAACGGTACTTCCTGATACTGTATTTGAAGCAGTTGTTCGAATTCCTTATGATAAGCAAGTAAAACAAGTTCTTGCTAATGGTAAGAAAGGGGGTTTGAATGTGGGGGCTGTTCTTATTTTACCGGAGGGGTTTGAATTAGCTCCTTCCGATCGTATTTCTCCCGAGATGAAAGAAAAGATAGGCAATTTGTCTTTTCAGAACTATCGCCCTAATAAAAAAAATATTCTTGTGATAGGGCCTATCCCTGGTCAGAAATATAGTGAAATCGCCTTTCCTATTCTTTCCCCCGACCCCGCTACTAAGAAAGATGTTCACTTCTTAAAATATCCTATATACGTAGGTGGGAATAGGGGAAGGGGTCAGATTTATCCCGACGGAAGCAAGAGTAACAATACAGTTTATAATGCTACGGGAGCGGGTATAGTAAGTAAAATCGTACGAAAAGAAAAAGGGGGATATGAAATAACCATAACAGATCCGTCGGATGGACGCCAAGTGGTTGATATTATCCCTCCAGGACCAGAACTTCTTGTTTCAGAGGGCGAATCCATCAAATTTGATCAACCATTAACAAGTAATCCTAATGTGGGTGGGTTTGGTCAGGGAGATGCAGAAATAGTACTTCAAGATCCATTACGTGTTCAAGGTCTTTTGTTCTTCTTGGCATCTGTTATTTTGGCACAAATATTTTTGGTTCTTAAAAAGAAACAGTTCGAGAAGGTTCAATTGGCCGAAATGAATTTCTAGATTCGCAGATTTATCGACATCAGGTTCATAAAAAGAACCAAATTCTTGTTGTCGATTATGTATGATCCAAAAAAATGGAATTCTGAAAAACCTTTTATTTACTTGTTCTTTTTCTACGAGTTTCAGGGAATCCCTTGTACCGCATTCCTGGTTATAATAGGTATATTTTTGTTTGAAGAAGACTATTTAACTTTATGACTTTACCACCTCTTTCTTTATTTTTTTTAGCCAAATTGAATTGACTATGTTACTATATGCCAGATTTCAATGTCATAAAATGGATCTCAAATAGACTAAAATTGGGATAGATATTAGCATAAGATAGATATTAGGATAAGTAAGGCACAAGTAAGCGGGTATATAGACCGAACTATAAATGCGGGGAACAAATAAGACTAGGAGGTATTATTCGTCTTCCTAGTCTTCGACACAAGAAAGGGGTGTAGAAAATTTCTTTTCTTGTGTCGGAAGAATAATGATTTTTTATCCTGTTCGTCAAAAATTCCTAGTCTTGGTTTCGGTTTTCCAGATGTATCAGAACTTTTTTTTCGATTTATTGCGTACAATAAAGTAGTGGACAAACAAAAAAAGATGGAATCTCATTTTATTGATTAAATAGAACTTATTCAATGAACTTATAAAAAATTTCAATTTTTCTGAGATACTAAAATAAATAGGTAAGAGTATCAAAAGTATTTGTACAATATCTAATCTACAGAAATATATATAATCCCGGAAATTGAGCGATTCCCGCTTTCTTCTAACTTGGAAAGTACCCATAGATACTATCAAGATCAAGGAACAGGTGTTCTGAATCAATTAATGAAGTTCATTTTTCAAAAGCATCATCGGAAAAAATAGAATGGAGTTTTTTGAAACAGCAGAAAAAGAAATCCACTTTGTCATTTAGACGAAAAAAGACTCTGATTCTTAAGAACCCAACGGGCCCTTTCCCTTCGAATCATACAAACAAAGAAGGGAATCCCGTTGAGTTCCTAGGCTTTCATGTCTACAACTCAAT